GAAAACTTAACATTGCTATCACAAGAATTGCAAAACCTTACGGGAACCCTAATATTCTTGCAGAATTTATAGCTGGACAATTAAAAAATAGAGTTTCATTTCGAAAAGCAATGAAAAAGGCTATTGAATTAACTGAACAAGCGGATACAAAAGGAATTCAAGTACAAATTGCAGGGCGTATCGACGGAAAAGAAATTGCCCGTGTCGAATGGATCAGAGAGGGCAGGGTTCCCCTACAAACCATTCGAGCTAAAATAAATTATTGTTCCTATACAGTTCGGACTATCTATGGGGTTTTGGGCATCAAAATTTGGATTTTTATAGACAAGGAAGAGGAATAAGAAAACTTTCATTGTTTTTTCCTTCTATCTATTGATAGAAGGAAAAAGGGAGAAACTCGTTCATTCTTTTTCCTACCAATCAAACTAATTCTTAATTCTATAGGGTTGAATAAAAATTCAATTGACCTTTTGATATAATTGCTATGCTTAGTGTGTGACTCGTTGGTTTTTTTTTAGGGTTAGGGTTACAAAAGACCGACCCGATAGTATGAAAACCAATTCATCACTTCATATTATCTGGATCTAAAGAACCAGTCAAGATATGTTAAATAAGTCATATCTTTGTAGCAACTGAAATAATTAAACTTTTTTAAAGCAAAATTACAGAAGAAAGGTGTGGATAAATGGAAGGATGAGAGAAAGAGAGAAAAATAATATCAATGATATAGAATTCTAATATGGAAGGTCTGTGGGTTATCTCATAAAAGACAATGTAATAAAGCATCAATACTAATTGATTCATACATAATGAAATTTTCAAGGAATTTCTGATAGAAGAGAAGAAAAAACTCAAGAGCTTCGAGTCAATAAAGACTAAGAAGGTTGACTCAAGAATAAATTGGATTATGAGCTCCGTTGTAGAATTCTGACCTAATCATTTAGTACGAAGTGGTGGAAACGAAGGAACCTGTGAATGCAAAAGATTTTATTAAACAAATGAATCTTAATAATTCACTAGTTAGGATGGCGAAATGAACCGGAAATTAATTCATCTATTCGGAAAAGTGACGAACAAGTGCTAGGACTGAAATAGAGATTGCAAGAGTCAATATTCGCCCGCGAAAACTTTCTTTTTTTGAATTGGTAAACTCGGATAAAGGACAAAAGACAATAAAGATTTATTAGGACGTTAGAAAAAAATAAAATCTTTTCTAAAAATGTTCTAATAGCTATTCAAATTAATTGAAATTCCATTTTGAATCCTTTTATTCGCGAGGAGCTGGATGAGAAGAAACTCTCACGTCCAGCTCTGTAGTAGAGATGAAATTCCGAAACAACCATCAACTATAACCCCAAAAGAACTAAATTCCGTAAACAACATAGAGGAAGAATGAAGGGAATATCTTATCGAGGTAATCATATTTGTTTCGGTAAATATGCTCTTCAAGCACTTGAACCCGCTTGGATCACATCGAGACAAATCGAAGCAGGTCGCCGAGCAATGACACGAAATGCACGCCGTGGTGGAAAAATATGGGTCCGGCTCTTTCCAGATAAACCAGTTACAGTAAGACCTGCTGAAACACGTATGGGCTCAGGGAAAGGATCCCCTGAATATTGGGTAGCTGTTGTTAAACCGGGGCGAATACTATATGAAATGGGTGGAGTAACCGAAAATATAGCTAAAAGGGCTATTTTAATAGCAGCATCCAAAATGCCTATACGAACTCAATTTATTATTTCGGGATAAAAATATAGAACCGACAGAAATGAGTCTTGGGGATGAAACAAAATCGCAGGTTTCTTTTTTTAGACTTAGACAAACAATATTTCTTTTATTTTTTTTCATCCTTTGCATTGGAAGAATAGACTCAAAAATTTATATGATTCAACCTCAGACCTATTTAAATGTAGCGGATAACAGCGGGGCTCGAAAATTGATGTGTATTCGAATCATAGGAGCTAGTAATCGCCGATATGCTCATATTGGTGACGTTATTGTTGCTGTGATCAAAGAAGCAGTACCAAATATGCCCCTAGAAAAATCAGAAGTAGTCAGAGCTGTAATTGTTCGTACCTGTAAAGAACTTAAACGTGACAGCGGTATGATAATACGATATGATGACAATGCTGCAGTTGTAATTGATCAAGAAGGAAACCCAAAAGGAACTCGCATTTTTGGGGCAATCCCCCGCGAATTGAGACAATTAAATTTTACTAAAATAGTTTCATTAGCTCCCGAAGTATTATAGAAGTATTATAAAATAAAAAGAGATCTGCTATTTTTGGGGTATTTGAAAAGAACTAGTTTAAGAACTAGATTAATTCGTAGCTTGTGTTTCGCGTATATACCTTAAAAATTTTATATTCATAAACCAATAAAAAAACATGTTAATTATATCCAATTTTGAGACACCAAAAGTTTGAGTTCATCATGGGTAGAGACACTATTGCTGAGATAATAACCTCTATACGAAATGCTGATATGGATAGAAAAAGAGTTGTTCGCATAGCATCTACTAATATTACCGAAAATATTGTTAAAATACTTTTCCGAGAAGGTTTTATCGAAAACGTCAGAAAACATCGAGAAAAAAACCAAAATTTTTTAGTTTTAACCCTGCGACATAGCAGGAATAGGAAAAGACCCTATAGGAATTTGTTAAATTTAAAACGGATCAGCCGACCCGGTCTACGAATTTATTCTAACTCTCAACGAATTCCTAGAATTTTAGGTGGGATAGGGATTGTAATTCTTTCTACTTCTCGGGGTATAATGACAGATCGGGAGGCTCGACTAGAAAGAATCGGCGGAGAAATTTTATGTTATATATGGTAATCCATTTAATATCCAAATGAAATCCGAAACCTCTTCCTATTTGTAAAAAAAAAAAAAGATAAGGGGGTGAGTTGTCTAATATCGTTTCTCCTCCATTAGTTGATACCTCAAGGGGGCTTTACCTGGAATGAAAGAACAAAAATGGATTCATGAAGGTTTAATTACTGAATCGCTTCCCAATGGCATGTTCCGGGTTCGTTTAGATAATGAGGATCTGATTCTAGGTTATGTTTCGGGAAAGATCCGGCGTAGTTTTATACGGATACTTCCCGGAGATAAAGTCAAAATTGAAGTAAGTCGTTATGATTCAACCAGAGGACGTATAATTTATCGACTCCGAAACAAAGATTTGAAGGATTAGGTGATTTTTATTCAATACGATTCAAGATAAAAAATTCCAAGAAACCTATTTTCTATCGAGAAGTAGATTCAGAATTAAGATAAGGAATGACAAATATGAAAATAAGAGCTTCCGTTCGTAAAATTTGTGAAAAATGTCGACTAATCCGTAGACGGGGTCGCATTAGAGTAATTTGTGCCAATCCGAGACATAAACAAAGACAAGGATAAAGGGATAATCAGACTCACTAAAGAGCTCAGCGTACAAATACAAATAAAGAATCTGTTTTGACATGAAATGGATATATCCATATATTTCTGACTCATATTTATGAGATGATACAATATGGCAAAAGGTATACCGAGAACTGGTTTACGTAGAAATGTACGTATTGGTGCACGTAAAAGTGCACGTAAAATACCAAAGGGAGTTATTCATGTTCAAGCAAGTTTCAATAATACCATTGTTACAGTTACAGATGTACGAGGTCGGGTGGTTTCCTGGTCCTCGGCCGGTACTTGTGGATTCAAGGGTACAAGAAGAGGGACACCCTTTGCCGCTCAAACTGCAGCATCAGTTGCTATTCGTACAGTAGTAGATCAAGGTATGCAACGAGCAGAAGTCATGATAAAAGGTCCCGGTCTCGGAAGAGACGCCGCATTACGAACTATTCGTAGAAGTGGTATACTATTAACTTTTGTACGGGATGTAACCCCTATGCCACATAATGGCTGTAGACCTCCGAAAAAAAGACGTGTATAGAAATAAACAGTGAAGAAATTTCAAGAGAAACAAGAGAAATAAATAATTCAATCAAAAAAAATATTATTACTATGGTTCGAGAGAAAGTAACAGTATCTACTCGGACACTACAGTGGAAGTGTGTTGAATCAAGAACAGACAGTAAACGCCTTTATTATGGTCGATTTATTCTGTCTCCACTTATGAAAGGACAAGCCGACACAATAGGCATTGCGATGCGAAGAGCTTTGCTTGGAGAAATAGAAGGAACATGTATCACACGTGTAAAATCTGAGAACGTCTCCCACGAATATTCTACTATAACGGGTATTCAAGAATCGGCCCACGAAATTATAATGAATTTGAAAGAAATTGTATTGAGAAGTAATCTATATGGAACTTGTGACGCGTCTATTTGTGTTAGAGGTCCTGGATATGTAACTGCTCGAGATATCATCTTACCACCTTATGTAGAAATTGTCGACAATACACAACATATAGCTAGCTTGACAGAACCAATAAATTTACGTATTGGATTAGAAATTGAAAGAAATCGCGGATATCTTATAAAGATGCCACATAACTTTCAAGATGGAAGTTATCCTGTAGATGCTGTATTCATGCCTGTTCGAAACGTGAATCATAGTATTCATTCCTATGGAAATGGGAATGAAAAACAAGAGATACTCTTTCTCGAAATATGGACAAATGGCAGTTTAACTCCGAAAGAAGCACTTCATGAAGCCTCCCGGAATTTGATTGATTTATTTATTCCCTTTTTATATAAGGAAGAAGAAAACTTACTTTTAGAGGACAACCAACATATGGTTCCTTTATCCCCCTTTACTTTTCACAATAAATTAGATAAAGTCGGAAAAAACAAAATAGCATTGAAATCTATTTTTATTGATCAATTCGAATTGTCTCCCAGAGTTTATAATTGCCTCATAAGGTCCAATATATATACATTATTGGACCTTATGAATAAGAGTCAAGAAGATCTTATGAAAATTGAGCATTTTCGCCTAGAAGATGTAAAACAGATATTGGGCATTCTAGAAAAAAATTGCGAAATTTT